TTGAGTTTAAACTTTAATATATACAAAATAATGAGTGGTACAATGTTAGAAAAAATAATAAGTTTTCCCTTCTAAATTAGAAGGGAAAAGCAAGCTAAAGGCTATTTTTGGGTTTTCAGCTATATCATTATATTAATATATATACAATTATATAATATATAAGTCATATGAATCCCAGAATTATATATATATAAGATCTTATAAATATGCAATATACCCTATAAACCTAGTATGCTTATAGGAAGAGGCCGAAAGAAAGGATCTTACAGATATTTATAAGCATTGTAGGGTTACATGAGCATTAATCGTATTATATATTATTTATATATTATTAAATGTTTATATAATATATAATTTAATATTGGTATATGATTATAATATTAAATTAATCTTTATCTATTTAGTTATTATTAATTAATATAATGTATATATATAATATATGCATTTAATATATCAGATGATCATAAGATGAGTATATGGGAAAATTATACTAAGATAAAAAAAAAAAAAAAAATAAATTCAATAGAGGAAATWTTTTCTTAGGTAATTTATTATCAATAAAGTTATTAGAGAATAATAGGATTAAACTATTTATAGGACCGCTTCATAAAGAAGTAATAGGTAAAAGGGGCTTTTAAAAGTGACAGTATGTTACAATAATWTGTTCATTGTTTGGGAATTATCATTTTATTTGTTTTATTTTTTATGTTTTAATTTTTAGATGTTCCAGAGGTGAAGATTTGAAGTAAAAGTTTTATTCTTGCTTATGTATTTATTGTTTGGATATTTTACATGTAAATTTTTGTGGGTAATTAATGAATCTAAAGGATATTAATTATTATTCGCAGTATTTGGTTTTAATAAATCAAGGGAACTTGGAATTAGTAATCTGATGTATGATCGGCTAAAGTCGTGCCAGCTGCCGCGGTTATACGTAGGATAGAAATAAATTGTGTTAGTTAATAAGTTAAACGGGAAGTTAAGAGAGAAGTTAATTTTATAGGTAAAATTTGTTAAATTAAATGTTTCTTATAGTAGGARAGTTGAAGCTTTGAAAATTAAAGTTAAAACTAGGATTAGATACCCTATTATTTTAATTGTAAAAAGAGGAGACTTGAGTAGTATTAGTTAAGTGCTTGAAACTCAAAGAATTTGGCGGTGTCTTAGTCTTTTCAGAGGAATCTGTCCTATAATCGATATTACACGTTAAATGTTACTTAATTTGGTATAGTCAATTTGTATACCGCCGTCATAAGATCATCTTTTTAGAGAAAGAATTTTCTTGATATTATAAGATAATATGTCAGGTCAAGGTGCAGTTTATAATTAAGTGGGAGATGGATTACAATAAATTTATTTAAATGGATTCTTTATTGAGACATGAAGATGAAGGTGGATTTGAAGGTAATTTTGTTAAATTATGATAAAATGATTAAAGCTCTAGGACATGTACACATCGCCCGTCGCTCTCGTTATTAAGATGAGATAAGTCGTAACATAGTAGTCGTACTGGAAAGTGTGGCTAGAAAGTCAAAATAAAGCTTAGGAGTTAGGCATTTCATTTACACTGAAAAGATTTCTGTGCGATTCAGATTATTTTGAAGGAATATATTATTTAAATTATTTAAGGGAGGATTATTAATTAAAATAATTTTAGTGAATGTGTTTTAGTATAGTTTATGGAATTTATAAAGTGAGTAATAGAGAAGTAGTACTGTGAAGGAAATATGAAATAGATGATGAAATAGTTATTAGAATGGAAGAAGAATGAAGTTTGTACCTTGGGTATCAGGGTTTATTAATTAATAGTAAGGATTTTATAGTTCTCGAATTGAAAAGAGTTAAAATGGTATGGTAGTTAATGTGTTATTATTATTATTAATATTATTTTAGGGATGAAATGTTAAACGTTTTTTAAGTTATCTGGTTTTTCAAGAAATGAATTTAATTTATGTTATTGAGAGTAAATATTTAATTAATTTAATAATTTATTTTTAGTAATAAATGTATAGAGGGATAAGCTTTTATATAATAATTATAAACTGTAGAATTTGTAAAGAGTAGTAGGCTTTAAATTAGCCATCAATAAAATAATGTTATAAATTGTTTTATGAATAGGTTATTTTTTAATAGTTTTAGTTTGTGTATTGAAATATTGTATTAAATAAATTAATACAAGTGATTATGATAAAATGAGTATATAGAATTGTTTACTATAATATTTTTAGGAATTTGTAATAAGGAACTAGGCAAAATTATCACTCGCCTGTTTATCAAAAACATCTCCTTTTGTGTTTATATAAGGTAGGGCCTGCCCACTGAAATTTATTTGAAGGGCCGCGGTATTATGACCGTGCAAAGGTAGCATAATCATTAGTCTTTTAATTGAAGGCTGGAATGAATGGTTTGACGAGGTGATGACTGTCTCATTATAATATATAGAAGTTAACTTTTAAGTTAAAAGGCTTAAATATTGGTGGAGGACGAGAAGACCCTATAGAGCTTTATATATAAATCTAGATTTGTATTTAGTGGTTTATAAAAATTTAGATTTAGTATATTATGTTGGGGTGACATAAAGATACAATTAACTCTTTATTTTAGGAACATTGATGTATGGATTTTTTGATCCATTTTTAGTGATCATAAGATTAAGTTACCTTAGGGATAACAGCGTAATTTTTCTTGAGAGTTCATATCAACAGAAAAGATTGCGACCTCGATGTTGGATTAAGGAATATAATTGGATGCAGCAGTTTAAGTTAATAGGTCTGTTCGACCTTTAAATCCTTACATGATCTGAGTTCAGACCGGTGTGAGCCAGGTCGGTTTCTATCCTCATTGTTTTTTTATACTTTAGTACGAAAGGACCAAGTATTTTAAATATTTTATTATGTTTGATTATTATTAACTATTTTGGCAGATAAGTGCCTTAGATTTAGAATCTAAATATGTAATGAGTAATTACAAATAGTATTGATTTGATATGAAGTGTTGTTAAGAGTAGTAAGTTCTTTATTATTAATTATTTGTGTATTGGTGGGGATGGCATTTTTAACATTATTAGAGCGGAAGGTTTTAGGATATATTCAAATTCGAAAGGGTCCAAATAAGGTTGGATTTGTAGGGTTACCTCAACCTTTAGCTGATGCGTTAAAGTTATTTACAAAGGAAAGATCAAATCCTGTTTTATCTAATTATATTATATATTATTTATCACCTGTAGTTAGTCTTTTTTTGGCATTATTGGTATGGATGATTTATCCTTATATAACTATGTTGTTTTCTTTTAATTTGGGTTTATTATTTTTTTTATGTTGTACGAGAATAGGTGTTTATACTGTTATAATTGCAGGATGATCTTCTAATTCTAATTATGCTTTATTAGGGGGTTTACGTGCAGTTGCTCAGACTATTTCTTATGAAGTGAGATTGGCTTTGATTTTGTTATCTTTTGTTTTTTTGATTGAAAGATATTGTTTAATGGATTTTATTAATTTGCAAAATTATAGATGATTTATATTTATTTCGTTACCTTTGATGTTGGCATGATTTGCATCTTGTTTAGCGGAGACTAATCGAACACCTTTTGATTTTGCGGAAGGTGAGTCGGAGTTGGTTTCTGGATTTAATGTTGAATATAGAAGAGGAGGATTTGCTTTAATTTTTATGGCGGAGTATACAAGAATTATGTTTATAAGAATATTGTTTTGTGTAATATTTTTAGGAGGAGATGTTTTTTCCTTTTTATTTTTTGTAAAGTTGGCTGGGTTGGCTTTTGCTTTTATTTGGGTACGCGGGACATTACCGCGATTTCGTTATGATAAGTTGATGTATTTAGCTTGAAAGAGTTATTTACCTTTGTCTTTAAATTTCTTATTTTTCTTTTTAGGGTTGAAGATTATATTAATATCTCTGGTGATTTAGTGTAATAAATTTAGTAATGTTGAAGTTAATAGAAGAATTAAACTTCTATTTTATGTTTTCAAAACATATGCTTTCATAAAGCTTATTAACTTATTTAATTAGTTTATCTCAGATATTTAGTATAATAGGATTAATTAGATAATATAAGAAGTAGAGGACTGTTAGGATCTGACCAATAAGGATATAAGGATCTTCTACAGGTCGTGCTCCAATTCAGGTTAATAAAATTACGATTCTAACTATTGATCAAAAAAGGATTTGGTTAATGGGATAGAATTGTGTACCTCGGAAACTATTTTTGTTGTAGAAAGGTAGGATTAATAAAATAGCAATTGAGAGTACTAAGGCGATAACACCTCCTAACTTATTAGGAATAGATCGTAAAATGGCGTATGCGAAAAGGAAATATCATTCGGGTTGAATATGTACTGGGGTTACTAAGGGATTGGCTGGTGTAAAGTTATCAGGGTCTCCTAATATGTAAGGTTCTAGGAGTGTAAGGAATGTTAAAGTTGATACTATAATAATGAATCCAAAGATGTCCTTATAGGTAAAATAAGGATGGAAAGGAATTTTGTCTACATCACTATTTAAGCCTAAAGGGTTATTAGATCCTGTTTGGTGTAGGAACAATAAGTGAATTAATACTATAGCAGCAACAATAAAGGGTATTACGAAATGGAAAGTGAAGAATCGTGTTAAGGTAGCATTATCTACAGCAAACCCTCCTCATACTCATTGAACTAAGTCTGTTCCTAGATAAGGGATTGCTGATAGAAGATTAGTAATAACGGTAGCTCCTCAAAAAGATATTTGTCCTCATGGTAGAACATAACCTATAAAGGCTGTACCTATAACTAGAAAGAGGATAATTACACCTGTGATTCATGTTTGTATATAGTTGTATGAACCATAGTATATACCTCGTCCTACATGAAGATAAAGGCACACAAAGAAGAATGAAGCTCCATTAGCATGTAAAGTTCGTAAGAATCAACCATAAGTAACATCTCGACAAATGTGAGCTACTCTAGAGAAAGCTAAGTCGATATGAGCGGTATAGTGTATAGCTAGGAATAGTCCAGTTGTAATTTGGATTGCAAGACATAGGCCAAGAAGAGAACCAAAGTTTCATCAAGCAGAAATATTTGATGGTGCTGGGAGATCAACTAATGCATTGTTGGCAATTTTAAATAGAGGGTGTGAAAGACGTATTGGTTTAGTCATTAGTGTTTTTGTCGGAGAGGACCTAAGAAAATGTTTGTAATTTTTACAACTGCAATTAATGTAAAAAACAAGTAGGATACTAGTATTAGAGTCAAGAATTTTGTAGGAGTATTGTATAGTTTAGTTAGAAGGTAATTAGATTCACTATAAGAGAGGTATTGAAAGTTTAGTTCTTGTATTTCTGAATTATATGATAGATTACTAAGGAGAGAAGGATCAAGGAATATATTAATAAGGAAGAGGGAGCCTAAAAAGCTTAAGATGAAAAGAGTTGCTTTTGTTATGGAAGAGAATATTTCATTAGCTGCTAATCTTGTAATATAGATAAATAAAACAAGTATTCCACCTAAAAATACTAAGAACAGGATATAAGAGAATCAGAAGGTTTGTGTTAAGGAACTAACTGTTAGGCAAATTAATAATGTTTGAATAATAATTGTTAGAGTTATAGCTAAAGGGTGACTTGTTAGTAAGAAGATGAGAGTAATAAATAGGCTGGGGATAAAAGTGAATTGAATGCAGAGGGTAGTTTATATAAAATATTAATTTTGGGGATTAATGAAAAGGAAGTTCTTTTCCTCTGAGTTTTAAAAGGAAGACCTTATTTCTGATTTACAAGACCAGTGTTTTCTTTAAACTATTAAAACATAAATGGTAATAGTTTTTAATGTTATATTGATATTTTTAATTATAATAGGTGGTGTTTGAGGTTTTTGTTCTAATCGGAAGCATTTGTTAGCTATATTATTAAGTTTGGAATTTATTGTTTTGAGTTTATTTTTGATGATGTTTGTAATGTTGAATTTAGGGCAGTGTGAATTATATTTTACAATAGTTTTTTTAACTTTTTCGGTATGTGAAGGTGCTTTAGGTTTATCTATTTTAGTTTCTATAATTCGTACTCATGGTAATGATTTTTTTCAAACTTTTAGAGTTTTACAATGTTAAAATTTTTGTTTATATTAGGATTTTTAATCCCTTTATGTTTTATACAACATTTGTGATGAGTGGTTCAAGGAGTTTTGTATTTGATAACTTATATATTTATATTTAATTTTGTTTTAAATTATAATATTTCTAATTTGAGTTATATATTTGGGTCTGATATTTTATCTTTTGGGTTGGTTTTATTAAGTTTTTGAATTTGTGCTTTGATGATTACAGCAAGAGAATCTGTTTATCGTCATAATTTTTATGAAGGATTATTTTTATTTATGGTTGTATTTTTGTTGATTATACTTTATTGTACATTTAGAAGAGTGTCGTTGTTTTCTTTTTATTTGTTTTTTGAGGGGAGATTAATCCCAACATTGTTATTAATTTTGGGTTGAGGATATCAGCCGGAGCGGCTACAAGCAGGAGTATATTTACTTTTTTATACACTTTTGGCATCATTGCCTTTATTGGTAGGGTTATTTAATTTGTATAGAATATATGGAAGTCTTTATATTGGTATATTAGGGGGGATTGATTTAGTAAATGTATTGTTTTATGTATGTTTAATTGTGGCTTTTTTGGTTAAGATACCTATGTTTCTAGTACATTTGTGACTACCTAAGGCTCATGTGGAGGCTCCTGTCTCGGGTTCAATGATTTTGGCAGGGGTTTTATTGAAAATAGGGGGGTATGGTTTATTACGTGTTTATAATTTGTTAATAAGTTTAGGCTTAAAATATAATTTTGTTTGAATTAGAATTAGACTTATTGGTGGTGTACTTGTTAGTTTGGTATGTTTACGTCAAGTGGATTTAAAGGCTTTAATTGCGTATTCTTCTGTAGTTCATATAGGAATGGTTTTAGGAGGTTTAATAACTATAACATTATGAGGGTTTGAGAGAACTTACACATTAATGTTAGCACATGGATTATGTTCTTCTGGGTTGTTTTGTTTAGCTAATATTTCTTATGAACGGTTAGGGAGTCGGAGATTATTAATCAATAAGGGTTTAATGAATTTTATACCATCAATGACTTTATGATGATTTTTATTAAGTTCATCTAATATAGCTGCTCCTCCTTCTTTAAATTTGATAGGGGAAATTGGTCTATTGAATTGTTTAGTAAGTTGATCATGAGTTAGAATAGTAAGATTGATGTTAATATCATTTTTTAGAGCAGCTTATTCATTATATTTATATTCTTATAGTCAACATGGGATGATTTATTCAGGAATTTATTCATGTGCAACAGGATATGTTCGTGAATATTTGCTGTTATTATTACATTGATTACCTTTAAATATTTTGGTATTAAAGGGGGATGTATGTTTTTTATGAATTTATTTAAGTAGTTTAAATAAAATGTTGATTTGTGGTGTCAGTGAAGTAGAAAATCTACCTTAAATCATTATATGATCATTATCAATTTGTGTATTAAGTTTTATTTTTTTGATAATAAGAAGATTGACTTCTTTATTTTTAGGGATATATTGTATTATAAAGGAAATTGTAGTATTTATTGAGTGGGAAGTCTTTCAGGTTAATTCTTCAGCGGTGGTAATAACATTCCTTTTTGATTGAATATCTTTGTTATTTATGGCATTTGTTATATTTATTTCTGCTTTAGTAATTTATTATAGAGATGAGTATATATATGGGGATGTAAGAATTAATCGATTTATTTTATTAGTATTAATATTTGTGTTATCTATAATGTTTTTAATTATTAGTCCTAATTTAATTAGAATTTTATTAGGTTGAGATGGATTGGGGTTGGTATCATATTGTTTGGTTATTTATTATCAGAATGTAAAATCTTATAATGCAGGAATGTTAACTGCGTTATCTAATCGGATTGGGGATGTTGCATTATTAATAGCAATTGCATGAATGTTAAATTTTGGTAGATGAAATTATATTTATTATTTAGATTTAATGAAAAGTTCTACGGAAATGTATATTATTAGAATTTTAGTGGTTCTTGCAGCAATGACTAAGAGAGCTCAAATTCCTTTTTCTTCATGATTACCTGCTGCTATAGCAGCTCCTACTCCCGTATCTGCGTTAGTTCATTCTTCAACATTGGTTACGGCGGGTGTTTATTTATTGATTCGGTTTAATAATTTAATTGTTGATACGGGGGTAGGTCAATATTTATTGTTGATGTCAGGGTTGACGATATTTATGGCAGGATTGGGAGCTAATTTTGAGTTTGATTTAAAGAAGATTATTGCATTGTCTACATTAAGTCAGTTGGGGTTAATAATGAGAATTTTGTCAATAGGGTTTCCGAAGTTGGCTTTTTTTCATTTATTGACTCATGCTTTGTTTAAGGCTTTGTTATTTATATGTGCTGGAGCAGTTATTCATAATATGAAGAATTCACAAGATATTCGATTTATGGGGAATTTGTGTAGTCAGATGCCTTTAACTACAGTTTGTTTTAATGTTTCTAATTTGGCATTATGTGGGATGCCTTTTTTAGCAGGATTTTATTCAAAGGATATAATTTTAGAGGTGGTATCTTTATCATATTTAAATATGTTTAGCTTTTTTTTGTATTTCTTTTCGACGGGATTAACAGTTTGGTATTCTTTACGGTTAGCTTATTATTCTATAACGGGGGAATTTAATTCTACTAGTTTTCATCCTTTGAATGATGAAGGGTGAATTATGCTTACTAGTATAATTAGTTTGATAGTTATAGCTGTGGTAGGGGGAAGAATATTAAGTTGAGTATTATTCCCATGTCCTATTATAATTTGTTTACCTTTTACTTTGAAGTTATTAGTTTTATTTGTTAGAATTTTAGGAGGGTTAGCAGGTTATGAAATATCAAAGTTTTCTATTTCTTATGAATTGCAAAGTATAAAGAAATATTTAATGTCTGTATTTTTGGGTTCGATGTGATTTATACCTTTTATTAGAACATGAGGAGTGAATAAATTGCCATTGGAAGTGGGGTTTCAGGTTTTTAAAAGTTGTGACCAGGGTTGAAGAGAAGAATTTGGTGGACAAATGCTTTATAATCAGTCGGTAGAATACTCTCGGATAGTTCAATGGTGACAGAATAATAATTTGAAGATATATTTGTTAAGTTTTATTTTGTGGGTAGTTGTTTTAGTAATATTGATTATTTACTTAGATAGCTTAATAAGAGCATAACACTGAAGATGTTAGGGTGGTATAATTGCCTTTGAGTATTTATAAATATAGAATATATTATTTATACAATGAAAATGTATTGTTTTTGTTAAACTATATAAATTAGAAATGTTAATGGAATTAAACCATTAAAATGGAAAGTTAGCAGCTTTCATTTGTTCTATCACATTTCTAATTGGAAATAAATTTCAATGATATTATTAACAGTAATATACCTCTATTTGGTTTCAATTAAATTACTATAATTGTTACACAAAATAAGGATGAATATCATCTAAGATCAGGTCGAAACTGAATGCAATTTATCGCTTCTTATTTTAAGGTTGACTAAGAAATATTAGTACTTTTTGAGTGCAATTCAAATGTTATAATTAACTACAACCCTTAAATTAAGTAGCTCATTCTAGAGCTCCTTGATTTCATTCGTGGAATAATCCAAGGAGGAGAATTAATAGAAAAAAGATGGTTACTCTAGTTCATGATAGAATTCTAGATCATTGATTAATAATAATTACAGGCAGTAATAAGGCAATTTCAACATCGAAGATTAAGAAAATAACAGCAATTAAGAAGAATCGTAGAGAGAAGGGTAGACGAGCGGATCTTCTTGGGTCAAATCCGCATTCAAAGGGGGATCTTTTTTCTCGATCATAGATTGTTTTTTTAGAAAGAATTGCGGCTAAGGTTATGACGATAAAACATAAAGTAAATGTAATTCTGGAGATAATTAATATTAGTCAAATTATTTATTTTGATAATAATCAAACTTTTTGATTGGAAGTCAAATGTACTTTTATACTAAATAAATAGATTAACTACCTCATCAGTAAATGGAAATATATAGGAACAGTCATACTACGTCAACAAAGTGTCAGTATCAAGCAGCAGCTTCAAATCCAAAGTGGTGATTAGGGGAGAAGTGGTTTATTAAATGACGCATTAAGCAGATAGTTAAGAATGTTGTACCAATAATGACATGTAATCCATGGAATCCAGTTGCTATAAAGAAGGTTGAGCCATAAATTGCATCGGCGATTGTGAAAGGAGCTTCAATGTATTCGTAGGCTTGAAGAATTGAAAAATAAATACCTAGGATAATAGTAAAGAATAACCCTTGAGTTACTTGACTATAATTACCTTCTATTAGACTATGATGGGCTCAGGTAACAGTTACACCTGAAGCTAGAAGGATAGCGGTATTGAGTAATGGAATTTGAAGAGGGTTGAAAGGTTGAATTCCAGAGGGAGGTCATATAGCTCCTAATTCAATTGCAGGGGATAAGCTTCTGTGAAAAAAGGCTCAGAAGAAGGAAATGAAGAAAAATACTTCAGATACAATAAAAAGGATTATTCCTCATCGTAGTCCGTAGTTAACTGGTAAAGTGTGTAAGCCTTGATAAGTTCCTTCTCGTGTTACATCTCGTCATCATTGGAATATTGTTAATCTAGTGATTAAAAGTCCTAGGAATAATAAGGAGGGGTTGAATTGATGAAATCATTTTACTAAACCAGCTGCAGTTACTAAGGCACCAATAGCACCTGTAAGGGGTCAGGGACTTGGATTGACTAAATGGTAAGGGTGATTTGAGTGTGTTGACATTTATTAAATTTCTCTAGCGTAGAGGGTGGTTAAGACTGCAAAGACATAGGCTTGAATTATGGCTACAGCAGATTCTAGAGTTAATAGAGCAATTTGCCCGAAAACTAAGAAGGTTGCAGATGTTGCAGATATTAGTGGTCCTGTATTTCCTAGAAGAGTTAAAAGTAGATGACCAGCAATTATATTAGCAGCTAGTCGAACTGCTAAGGTTCCAGGGCGAATTGTATTTCTAATAGTTTCAATACATACTATAAAGGGTATTAAAACAGGGGGTGTTCCTTGAGGAACAAGATGGGCGAATATATGTTGTGTATGATTAATTCATCCATAAAGTATAAAACTTAATCATAAAGGTAAAGCTAGGGCTAAAGTTATTGATAAATGACTTGATCTTGTGAAGATATAAGGGAATAACCCTAGAAAATTATTAAATAGAATAAGGGAGAATAATGAAACGAAGATTAAAGTAGCTCCTAAATTTTTAAAGGGGCCAATTAATAATTTGAATTCCTTGTGAAGGGTACTTAAAATACTATTTCAGACAATAGTATAACGAGATGGTAAGAGTCAAAAAATTCTTGGGATTATTATTACTCCAATGAAGGTTCTTAATCAATTTAGGGAGAGGTTGAAGATGTTTGTGGAAGGATCGAAGACTGAAAATAGTCTTGTTATTATCATTTTCAGTTAAGTGAGTGATGTTTTAATCAGTTAGGAGAATCATCATCTAAAGTGGCTGGTTCATTAATGATTATAAAGTAATTAATTAATGAAAATAAAATTAGACTGGCAGAGAAGACAAAAAATAGGAGTAGTCATCATAAAGGACTTATTTGTGGAATAGAGAAATATTAATAGTTTAATAATTTTAGTATGACATGCTAATGTTATAATTTTAACTAATTTCTCCATCAGAAGTAGGTGTTATGTACTATAAAATGGTTTAAGAGACCAGTGCTTACTTTCAGCCATCTGATGAAAGCGTTAAGTTATTACTAATTCATTTAATGAAGTTTTTAGTGTTAACACTTTCGATAACAATTGGTATAAAGCTGTGATTAGCTCCACAAATTTCTGAACATTGACCATAGAATAGGCCTGGACGGTTAATAAAGAAGTTAGTTTGATTTAGTCGTCCAGGGGTTGCATCTACCTTGACTCCTAGAGCAGGAACAGTTCAAGAATGTAAAACGTCGGCTGCTGTTACTAATATTCGAATTTGAGTTAATATAGGGAGAACAGTTCGATTATCTACGTCTAATAATCGGAATCCATCAATAGTACTTTCATTATAAGGGATTATATATGAGTCGAATTCATAAGGTAAGGAAAAGTCGGTATATTCATATGTTCAATATCATTGGTGTCCAATAGTTTTTACTGTAATAATTGGATCTATAGATTCATCTAGAAGATAGAGAAGACGGAGGGATGGAAGAGCAATGAAGATTAAAGTTACTGCGGGTAAAATGGTTCAAATAACTTCGATTATTTGTCCTTCAAGGAGGAATCGATGTGTAAATTGGTTAAAGAAAAGAGATGTTATAATATATGCTACGAGAATGGTAATTATTAGTAAGATTAGTAAAGCGTGATCATGAAAAAAGGTTAATTGTTCTATTAATGGGGAAGCTCTATTTTGTAAATTTAAGTCTGATCATGTTGCCATTTACTAATAAAAGGGTTAACCTTTATGTATAGAGCTTAAATCTATTGCACTTATCTGCCATATTAGAAATTAATTAGATAATATTGGTAACTCAGAATAGCTATGTTCGGCTGGAGGTAAATTTTGATACCATTCTAAAGAACTTGTTATACTTAAAGGGAATAAAACTGTTCGATTAGAAATTATGCTTTCTCAGATAATAAAAATTAGTATAATAATTCCAATAAATGAGATTGTTGATCCAATACTTGATAAAACATTTCATGAAGTGTAAACATCTGGGTAATCAGAATATCGTCGAGGTATTCCGGCAAGACCTAAGAAATGTTGAGGAAAGAAGGTTAAGTTTACACCTACAAATATGATTATAAATTGAATTGTTAATCATTTAGGATTTAATCTTAATCCAGTGAATAGGGGGTATCATTGGATAAATCCTGCTATAATAGCGAATACTGCTCCTATAGATAAAACATAGTGGAAATGAGCTACAACATAATAAGTGTCATGGAGAATAATATCAATGGATGAATTGGCAAGGACAACCCCTGTTAAACCTCCAATGGTGAATAGGAAGACAAATCCTAAGGCTCAAAGAAGGGCAGGACTATAAGTTAATTGAGTTCCATGAAGAGTTGCAAGTCAACTGAAAATTTTAATACCTGTAGGTACAGCAATAATTATTGTAGCAGATGTAAAATAAGCACGAGTATCTACATCTATTCCTACAGTAAATATGTGGTGTGCTCAGACAACAAATCCTAGTAATCCAATGGCTAGTATTGCATAAATTATTCCTAATGTTCCGAAGGCCTCCTTCTTTCCTCTTTCTTGGCTAATAATATGGGAGATTATTCCAAATCCAGGGAGAATTAGAATATAAACTTCTGGATGTCCGAAAAATCAGAATAGATGTTGATAGAGAATAGGATCTCCCCCTCCGGCAGGATCAAAGAATGAAGTATTTAGATTACGGTCAGTTAAAAGTATAGTAATAGCTCCTGCTAGTACAGGGAGGGAAAGAAGTAAGAGTAGTGCTGTAATTGCTACAGATCAAACGAAAAGGGGGGTTTGATCTAAAGATATACCAGGGGTTCGTATATTGATTGTTGTTGTGATGAAGTTTACAGCTCCTAAAATAGATGAAATACCTGCTAAATGAAGGGAGAAGATAGCTAAGTCGACTGATGCTCCCCCATGAGCAATTCCAGCTGATAAAGGGGGGTAGACAGTTCATCCTGTTCCTGCTCCGTTTTCAACTAAGCTACTGGCCAGTAGTAGGGTTAATGAAGGAGGTAATAATCAGAATCTTATATTATTTATTCGAGGGAAAGCTATATCTGGAGCTCCTAATATTAATGGGACTAATCAATTACCAAATCCACCAATTATGATGGGTATAACCATAAAAAAGATTATTACAAAAGCGTGAGCTGTAACAATAACATTATAAATTTGATCATCACCAATTAAGTAACCGGGTTGCCCTAATTCGGCACGAATTAATAGACTTAGAGATGTTCCTACTATTCCTGCTCAGGCCCCGAAAATAAAGTACAATGTTCCAATATCCTTATGATTAGTTGAGAAAAGTCATTTTTGCGGTAGAATGGCTGAGAATTAGGCGGTAAATTGTAAATTTATTCAGGAGAGTGAATCTCTTCTACCAAATGGCTTTATAGTCAATAATGATGTTAGACTGCAATTCTAGAGGAGTAGGTTAAACTACTAAGGCTTAAAACAATCAATTTCATTTATAGCTTTGAAGGCTATTAGTTTAATTTAACTTAAAGCCTTAAAGTATAGTGAAAATTAGTGTACATAATAGAAGTCCTAAGGATGAAATTGTTGTTAAAATTATGAGAGTTGAATAAGTGGTGAAATTATAAGGTATAATTTCAGTTCATTTAATTTCTTGGTAGGAAAATAGGAAAGCAGCGAAGGTTAGACGTAGATAATAGAATAATGTTAGTAGTGTTGTAATAACTATTACAACAATTAAAAAGAGGTTATTTATTTCTACAAGAGATTGGATGACTAGTCATTTTGGTAAGAAACCTATGAAAGGAGGTAATCCCCCAAGTGATAATAATAGGAAAAATAGACAGAATTTTAGAGGAGGGCTTAGGTTAATTAGGAAATTTTGATTAATATGGAAGAGTTGAAATGATTGGAAAAGGAAGACAATTGAAGTTCTTAGGAATGTATAGATTCTGAAGTAGAGTAATCATATATTTTCACCAGCAGTTAAGGCGGCTACTATTCATCCTAAATGATTGATTGATGAATAAGCTATTAATTTTCGTAGAGAAGTTTGATTTAGTCCTCCCAGAGAACCAATAATAATGGAGCTAATAATTACAAGAGTAATGAAGGTATTTATTGAAATAACGTAGGAAATTAATATAAAAGGGGCAATTTTTTGCCAAGTTATTAAAATTAAACAGTTTATTCATCTTAATCCTTCTATAGTTCCCGGAAATCAAAAATGGAAGGGGGCTGCTCCCATTTTTAATAGTAAGGATGAACTAATTAGGATAAGGAATAAATTTTGGTTTATAAGTAATGTCATGTCATTTAAGTGTATTAAAATTACAGAGAATAACAAAATAGATGAAGCCAAAGCTTGAACTAGGAAGTATTTTAATGAGGCTTCAGTAGATAATGTATTTTTAGTATTAGTTATTAGAGGGATAAAGGAAAGAAGGTTAATTTCAAGGCCTATTCATGCTCCGAATCAGGAGCTAGAAGAAATTGAGATTAAGGTTCCAACAATCAAAGTAAAAGAAAAAAGGAGCTTTGAGGGATTTATTAGCAATAAAAAGGAGGATAACTCCTATAAGTGGGGTATGAACCCATTAGCTTACCATTAGCTTACCTTTTTAGTAAGTATGTATGTTTTGGTGTACGAAGCACAAGAGTTTTTGATACTTTAGGAGCAGTTTAACTCTGTAAAATATAAGAAGTGGGAAAGAATAATGAAGGTAATAAAAATTACATGGTTTACTCTATCATAGTAATCCTTTTAAATCAGGCACTTCA